TGTTGATTTCGAATCTTTCCAATGGATTTGATTGGTATAATGCAAAATAGAGATCTTTGATGATTCAAGGGGCGTATTCATAATAATGAATATTTACCGACTTTCTAACTAGAACTACTATACTCTAACTCAGTATTCAGTATAATGATAACGTATTATTTTGTTAGTTCCTTTTTTATTTCAACTAAATAAAAAAAAGATCTCTATTTTCTGAATACTATGACTGGACTTTTATGAAAAAAAAAATTAAAGCCCTTTATCGGATTTGAACCGATGACTTACGCCTTACCATGGCGTTACTCTACCACTGAGTTAAAAGGGCTTATTTGATTTAATTCCCGAACGAATCACTATGTGGATAAAATTTCTATATGCACATATATTATATACATAAGTATATGCAGTAGACTCATGGTGGCTAGTGGCTGATTTTGGAATAATCAAATGGATTTGCCTAGCAAGTCTAGGCTAAAATGAATTGTTTCAAGACCCGCCTTAATTTTTTTTATTGAGATGATCCCTATCAAAACAAAATTGGCTTGATTGGTACATAACATACATGTACACTTACCAATTCGACATAAAAGAAATTTCAAGATATTTCTGTGATGAAGAGATTCTACTTGTCCCCTTGAACTAAAGTCTTAGAGAAAATTTTTGATAACTTCTTGATCCCGCTTACTAGATTGATTTTAGTAGATTTATATAGAGAATGTCGATTGATGATGAATATCAATGACGAATCCAACAATTCTATACAATTCTGAAAAACGGAAAGATTCTTTGGATCTAATCATATCATTCCATTATATTGACAATTTCAAAAAACTGATCATACTATGATCATAGTATGAGGGCGGTTGGACAAGTCGGCCCCCATCGTCTAGTGGTTTAGGACATCTCTCTTTCAAGGAGGCAGCGGGGATTCGAATTCCCCTGGGGGTAGGGTACTGCGAAAGGAAGTTGATCATGGATTACCAATAAGCCTAAAATTGATTCTTCCTGGGTCGATGCCCGAGCGGTTAATGGGGACGGACTGTAAATTCGTTGGCAATACGTCTACGCTGGTTCAAATCCAGCTCGGCCCAATAATTCGCCAATCTACCATGAAATGGTCTAACCCCCTCTTGTCCTTCAGAAATACCCCATACGAAGATAAAAAAGAATCAAATTTTCTGCTAGATCCCTTATTTCCCTGGGATTGTAGTTCAATTGGTTAGAGCACCGCCCTGTCAAGGCGGAAGCTGCGGGTTCGAGCCCCGCCAGTCCCGACGGATCCAATATCCCATAAATAGATCAATTCATTTTTTCCCTTTCTATGAACTATGAAAGGGTGTCGGGGGGCATACTTTCATTTCCAAAGCAAATAAGGGGTCGTTATTTCTTTTTTCTTTTCTATTTTTCCATTTCGCTTTTATTGTTTGTTTCGGTTTGTAACTATGTGACTAATCGAAGTGGAAAGGCAATCTGATGATCCTTTATCAGATGATTGTACAAGGAAGACGCAAGGTAGGTTATAGAAAAAAACAAGGAAATGGATTCTAAATAAAAGAATTTTGGATTGATTGGGTCAGGTTTGGATTCGGTATGGATAAAAGAACTTCCTATGTTATACTATTCAAGTCTCGACGACGAATTGATTTGATAGATCAGATATTGTTATTCATGATATTGATCCGATTCAAGATCATCGAGAGGTAATTCATTCATTGAATTTACAGATGAAATATTTATCATCTCTAGGGGATTAAATCCCGAGTTATTGCGAAGTAAAAAAAAACGATGAGATTATGGAAGTAAATATTCTTGCATTTATTGCTACTGCGCTATTCATTCTAGTTCCTACCGCTTTTCTACTTATCATTTACGTAAAAACAGTCAGTCAAAATGATTAATTCAATTGAATTTTCAAATTCATTTGAACGAAACTTTCCTTCTGAGTTCTTATCAAAAATTGACGAAGTCAAATGAAAAGGATTCCAATTTCGCGTCTTAACTTAAATGAAATGAGCGGACTATAATCGGCAGTATTCTAAGAGATAGATAGTATGGTAGAAAGAAAGATGCATCTATTTCTTTCTACCATACTATCTATCTTTTAGTCTATAAAGTTGTAATCTAGAATAAAGATAAAGGCTTAAGTTTTTATAGATCAATCTACAATATTCTCTTCATAGATGTATATTAATTCCATATCATATATTGTATGGAATTGACATAACACCCAATTTACTACATCGATTTGTTCCGATCAATCGGAAATCACTCTTATCTTAGGATTCTAATTCCTTTCCTTTTACTAATAAGGAAGAGAAAACCTCACCGATTTTTAATGCCCGAACCATGATATGAAATAAGTCGATAAAGCAGAAATCGACTTTCTAAAATTAGAAACCAATCGGTAAATGCCCCATATGTGACTCGCTCAAGGTAAGATCTTATTATTGCATAGTCTCTCATTAGACAACCACTATCTCTATATCATTTCTCATAGAAAGTGCGTATACACTTAACAAAACGTCTTCTTCTTTGAACAATAAAGAGGGAAAGAAATAAAAAAAAGTCTAGTCTTTCTCAGTATCTATCTATAAAGATAGTAAGAGCTCATTCCATTGATTGAAATAGAAAATTTCGGAAGAATTTTAGGTTAGAAGAAATTTCCAATCATCGGAATCCCTTTCTTTTCGAAATACAAACACGGGAATCACTGAAATATCTCTTTGAGAGAAAGAGTATGATTCATATCATAGATAACTCCATTGGAGTCCAATGGGATTCGAAATTCAGAGATTTTGATTTTAAATAGTTCAAAACGCGTTGCAGAACGATCTATAAAACGATTGATACGGTTTGATTCCTCAACTCAATTAGTAGTACTTCTAGAGCCCACTTCTTCCCCACACTACGAGTGAAAGGGAAAATGTAAAGACTACCATTAAAGCAGCCCAAGCGAGACTTACTATATCCATGTGAATTATGTCCCCTATCTCTATAAATACGAAGGAATTTTTCCATTATTCCTCCCTAATAATAGTGGAATCCATGGCGCAGAGTCAAAAAGGGATTCTGACCGAACACTATCGAGAAACCAATCCAATAAATCGATTATGATTTCGAATCGGGAAAGATTAAACACAAGCAAAATACGTAGTAAGATCCGAAGGGAATGGGAAAATGTAGGAATAAGAATAATAAGGCCTATTCTTTTTTTGTTTTGTTGACCTTAGTAAGTAAAAACAGACAAGGGAGAAATCACGAAAAACCAGAAATCTCTATCTATTACAGACCTCTATTTCCCCATTTGATCCGGTACCCCCCTTCCCCATTATCGCTCTGAAAGAGGGGGCTTGTCTAGGGGTTGCCGCAAAGAAATTCTTTCTGTTTGCCCCTTTTTCTATAAAAGTCAATTATCAATCCAATCTAATATTGGTTGGATACCTGAGCACTCGGAGATTCTCGCGAGTCCGTCGTATATTGCACCTCCTTCCAAAACTCTTAATTGAATCAGATTTCCTATTCAGGCTCTACAATCTGATTCAAGATCCAGTCATTAGACACTCCCTTAGTAATAGAAGGGAATCGTGAAGTCTTGATAGACCCTCTACCAGTAGATTCGAATATTTCCTTGAATCCTAGATGCGAACGAGCATTCACACTCTTTTTTGTTTAGAAAACCCTCAGACCACATGCTTAGAATCAACAAAGCATTAACAGTCTGTTTCCTCTGCTTCTAACGGGGAAGAATTCTGCAAGTTCTATAAGCGGAACCGAAGAGAAGAAGAGATTTCGAGTTTTTTTGTTGATCAGGCGACACCCGGATTTGAACTGGGGAAAAAGGATTTGCAGTCCCCCGCCTTACCACTCGGCCATGCCGCCAAAATAATACAAAATAGATGAAAATTTTCCCAGATTGCTGAAGTTTTATTGTATTTGGATTTTGACTCCTGTTTTCCTTAATCCTTTTCCTAAAAGAAACACCCTTTTTGGATTTTATCCATCCCTTCGATTGATTGTATAGTATTGGAAAATCCACAATGCTAAAAACATTCTCTGGCTTTTCTATTGAGAAATCAAATGTGGATTTTCAGCCGACAAACTTGAACCATTAACTATTGACTGCTTAGTTCGAATTAATGACGATTCTGGGATTTGAATCGCAAATTGTGTTTTCCTAATGACATAAGAAAATACAAATTGAGACAGAACTAATCAGTATTTATTTTTTCAATCAAAAAATCCTTCTCAATTTCAATTATAACAAAACATATCAGCATATGTAAACCCCAGAACATAAATTGTTACACAGATATCTATTATTTAGATATATTGTCTATAGGTAATTATCATAAAATTATCCTACTTCACTTCAATTTTGCATTAAATAGAAATTCTCTTTTGATAGAACACGACCCGGACTGTCCCGAATAGAACCAGCAATAAAAGAGAAGTCGGATATTATAGCTATCCGCATACGTGTTTAATAAGTGCAACCCTTCTTATACACTTCAAATCATATTCTATTCAAAAATCAGTAAAGTAGAAATATTTCTCTTCTCTGCGAATCGTTTTTTTTTGAATAACGAAATCTCTAACATAAAGACGGTTAAGTGCTAAAAAAATGGATCCTATGTTGTTTCTGATTTTTCTGTCTTTGTATTTATCTCCCAAATACCGAATCCTTTTATTTTTCTCAAATTCGAATATGTAATATCATAATAATGGTATAATTGAAATCCTTTTTGTTTTGCTATTATATACAAAACCTTATGACTTTAACTTTAATAAGTCTAAGTGACAGAATTCTGTTTCTAGGACTGTTTTATCAATTCCTTTCCATTTTGATCTGTTGCAACTTCCAATTTAAGTAGAAAATTCTCTTTATTCCTCCGTTCAAACGTAGTTCATACATTTCATTCCAAATATGGAGTTGGATAAAATTTCATGTGATTCAGTAAACAGAATAGAAATTCCATCAGTGCTAGATCGTCGATCTAATTCGA